CAACAGGTTTAATCCCGAGATCCTTCTTCCCTTGAGCGGCTCCTGAGCCCAGCTCGCCTTTTTAGAGACTTCTCACTCCCATTTCGGGCTAGACCATCGAAATCTTCAACTTCTGGCTAAGCCGACATAACATATTCAACCACGGATTAAGTCGACATAACATCCTCACGTTCAGTCAGGTTTTTCCAATTGGATTACCTTGCCGGAATTGTATAGAAGTAGGGCTTTATTGGCCTTCGGCTGCGCCTTCTGCTCGAGCTCGCCGTAGGCCGCCGATGCCATTATTAGAGGAGTAACTGGTTTTGAAAAACCTTGCTTCGCTTCGCAGACAAGAGTGTGGACAGTATATTTAATCGCCTCTACTAATGCAAGTGCAGTTCTCGCTGCTCAACTATATAGAGGGGGCTTTTCTTCGTCTCGCCCATGTGTAACAGCAAATGGTGAACAACGAGCACCAAGCTCTTTTGCCTATGCGCTTACGAGGACTCCTTCACTTAATGACATTCCTTCCAGATCCAGTTTTGTATATTCTGATCGGGTAATTGCATATTCTGATGATTACTGGTTTCGGAACAAGTCTTCAAACCAGATGCCTTCTGCAGCCGGATGTTCTACCAAAGTATCAGGCGACACATACGCTCAACGGCTTTCTGGAAGTGAGGGGGATGGCGCATACTCAAACGAGGCCCACACTGATTTACCAACCTCTGGGGCTTACATCCCTTCCTCCCGACCTACTGTCTTCTGACTCTTCCCCGGCAATGGCTACGAAATCAAGGGATTGGAGCTCTTTGATGTTGATGCTTGAGAAGAAGCTGTGGCACTGACCTGACTTTCGGAATAGAATGGCGCTGCAATAAGACTTTCTGGCAGAATTGGACATTGCTGGAACAAGAGCATCCGAGAAGCCTATTTCCTTATGAAGGAAGTAGTCTGACAGTTATTGCTAGCTCTGACTATGCCCAGCCAGGCAAAAAGCAAAAACCTATCCGTCAACCATCGTTGACCGGTTCTGCTTCTATGGCATCTTCTTAGACTATTATCCCTGTCCATTAAGGCAGTTCAGGGCTTTAGCCTCCCTTTCCTGATAGAACTGCTACTTGTGCTTGCTTACTGGACTGGCTTTCGCTTGAGACTGAACGCATATTGAAAGGGAAGACATGGACTGAGATGAGAGACTGTGGACTGGAGATCTTGGTTTTTTTGAACAAACTGACCTAGAAGAGAAGACAGAAAGAGAGAAGAGAGAGGAGCTCTGTTACTGCTTAGAAGACAAAAGTACAATAGCCGGTTGAGGGAATCAGAAATGCATTCAAAGATCAACTGCTTCAGGGCAAACCAGTCTCGACATTAACAGGGGGCCTCCTTCCTAAACCTAAACTTTCCGATTGCCTCCGCTTTCAGAAGCGAAGCGAGCCTAGAGTAGCAGCCTATTACGTTTACGTTTTTCAGGCTCCGCGCGCTAGCGCGCGTACTCTTCTGCTGAAACCGAAAGAAAGACAAAAATAGAGAAAGACAATCTATTCCGTTTACAGATAAGCTATTCCCGTTTTCACCCATTACCGAAAGAGGCTTTAGTGAGGGATGGGTAGCGCTCAAGCTCCACGGAGCGTTGAGGCCCTTTGCTAAGAAAGAGCCCGCCGGAAGGCACGAGTAGATATGGAATTGAGCTTTCCGCCCAGCAAGCTCAATGCTTATCTCCGGTGATTGAGCAAGCCACACCGGATTTTTTTTCAACTGAAGCATTTAAGCGCCATTCAGGCGTGTGCATTTTAGCACCCCCCGCAGGCTTGCCACTCAGCGGGGCCACTTCTTTTCGGGTCAACTTAGGGTTTGTTTGACAAATCCCCAGATTCCGGTTTCAGCTGATTTCGATCTCTCTTTCTAACCAGCCCTTACGACCACTCATTTCAAAACTTGAAAGAAGAAAAAGTCTGTCACGGCGAAAGTGGGTTCCGCCGAAGGTGCTCTTAGAGAGACGCATTCTCGTTCATTGATTCCTCCGTTGACTCTTCTCTCTCGCTCTTAAATCTTAAGTTAAGCAATTTCTGTTGTCTCGTTTCGTCAGCTGAATTTCACCATTCTCTATTGCTTCTCTTATGAAGTGATACTTGATTGCGATGTATTTTGTACTATTGTGTGTGGCAAACCTTTTTCTTTCCAATGGCAATGGCTGATGTCGCAGAATCTTTCTGTTCCTTCTTCTTGACTTTGGCCAACATCTTCAAAAATTATTCGAAGCCTTAATTTAAGTTAAGCTAGAAATCTCGCTAGAAAACTAGCCCTAGGTAAGTAAGTGGTGACAACGAAAAGGAGTTTTTTAAGCCTGAGGGGCAGTGAGAATCTCTTTTTCCTGTAGGACTCACTTATTGCATTCACGAGTCCCCCTCCCCTGAGCTGATAGAGAAATGTCGTTCACGGGCGTCTTTGAAAGCTTAGAAAAAACATATAATGGACTTCGACTTCACTTCTGAACCCAACTATAATAGAGACAGATCTGCTTCGTCGCTTGAATCACTACTATACGAAATAACTATCTCACTGGGACTCGTTGTTTATCTACGCAATTTTCCATTCTCATGAATGCAACTTGCAACTAGAAATCCTGCAACGAGAAAGAATGCAAATCATCATTTTTCAAATACTGTGAAAACACAGATAAGAAGTGGCTTCGCTTCATTCCTATTTCCTATCCTCTACTAGACTCGATCGAGGAAAAGATAGATCACTTTTGACTGGGTTAAAAAGTATTCCACCTAATGATTTCTTTCGCTCAAGGGAATAAGGACTTTAGGGTAGATGCTGTTTTGCCCAGATAAAGTGCCCTCTGATCCCCTTTCCATATCCTCAACAACAAACGCATCAAATTCATCTTCCTCATCTGCCCCATCATAGATGTGTGGTTTGGCTTTCCCCTGTTCCACCGTCTCTTTGAAGAACCTAGAATCCCAGACTGGAGCAGGTGTGTACGTTTGTTGGAATGTAAAGTCAGCCATAATCACGTCGTCCACTTGAGTGGGTGCAGGGATAGAGATCGGCTCTCCATTACTCCGCCTCTTAAATTTATTCTTGCTTTGGGAGATGAGATCTTTATCCTCTTTAGTCTGTGGTTGGTCTTGCGAGAGAGTTTGTGCGCCGCAAAGGGCTATGCCCCTTTTTCACCTATATCATAATGCCAAAGCAAAGGAAAAGATCGTATACGCACGCTTGGTATGCTGGATAGCCTAAGAGAGGGAAGAATCTGATTCTCTCAAATCGGAGAAGGGCTAGACGCACTAAACCGTCAGCTTCAGCTAGTCGTAGACCGTTCGTGCCCTACGAGTTCTCTCTTTCCTGTGGTTATTTCCAAAACCTCTCTTTCTGTCCTGAAAAGAAGGTATTTGCCTTCTTTCGTTTCGATTTCGAGCATCACTTATTTTACGAGAATCTATCAATCCAGACTTCCTGAAAACAGGGGATATCCCGCAGCTCTTACTCGAAGACATGGAACCTCTTGTTAGATCCGGACAGGGGAATTGACTTGCAAAGAGCTTATTAGCCTATTCTTTCTTGCTAACTAGTTGTTAGCACCAAACCTCTCAAAGGAACTTAAGCCTTCGTCCAAACTCTTTTTTTTTTGTACTCGCATATGTCCCTTTTCTTTTACTTCCTTTGCCCATGAGGTAGTGCATTCTATGTTTAGAAGGAAAAGGACATTCTTTTTCACATTATCCGATGCTACGAATGGTACGCAAAGGTAAGGAATAGAGAATCTTAACCGGAATTATTAGATAGGACTTTGACGGGTGTAAAGGAAGACAGTGAGAGAGGCATATTATGTATGTTATCCCAATAGTCAATCTTAGGTAAATCATCCTGTCGGCTTCCGTACTAGGAATCGCATCGAGCTAGAACTCGGTAGCGAGCCTCTTGTCGGCCTTACGAGGGGCGTAGCGGTTTGAACGGGACGGTAACTCTTACTTAAATAGCTTCGCTTCCTTCCCCAGAGGATTTTGCCTACTCATTGACCAGTGACTTCGGCATCGAGACATTGACTCCCAGATCAGCTAACCACTCGCAGAGCTACTTTCTGATCCCCAATGACAATATCGTCACCCGTGGGATTGGGGGCTATGAGTTGAACTAGACCTGTAATCAAAACTGTTGACATGGGTTAACTCCTATTCTTAAGGGACTATCCCACATTGCATCGACAACTAGTCTCTTTTCTGTAAAAGATTGCTGCTTAAAATGAAGTCTTACTCTTCCCCTTCCTTCTGGAAGCCTTACGACAGCTACTTTGATTGATGAATTCGGCGTAACGACTGCTGATGTGAAAGCGGAGGCATACTTGATGTATCAAGCGCTACGCACCTCTTACTATTGTAATAGCCCACTTCTCCAGCGAGAGAGACCTTACTTATAAGGCAATGAAGATTGTATGCTTTCCATTGGTAGCAGATGATTATCAAAGGGTAAATCATTCCTATCCAGCGGCGGAATTAGAGGAAGGATATCTCTTTTCAACATTCAATTGCCCATCCATTTGCACGAGATGAGTTAAAACCCAAGGTGCTTAGCCTACTAGGGAAATGAAATGATAGTACAGGTGAGAACACCCCACATGGGCAAGCTTCAATAATATCCCAGCACTTCTGCTATCTACTCACTCTTGCCACTGAAAGGGGGTGAGTGAATACCTGGAATAAAAAGTTCTCTTATTTCCGGGATCAGGGCATCAACTGCTTAATTTAGAAGTGCATACCCGGTAGCAGTAGCAAAGGTCGGAATGGGAGCTACTCCTAAACAAGAGCAGCATTTCATAAGACCGAGACTGCCTTTCGAGCAGACTAAGAATCCGGTATGGAATACTATTCCCCCAACCTTGGCAATTCTTTTCACAGCTAAGCTTATCGTTCTGCCATATGCCATACTAGACTTTCTGAGACCCAGAGCTTATTGAAAAGAAGAACTTATTCTTAATCAAGCAAGCATTCCCGCCGCAGTCACAAGGTAAACCGAAGCCAAGGTCAACCTCTCTGTCCCGTAGGACCCGATCCAAGAGCTAAAAGATAAAGGTCAACGACCTTGACAAAGGGTCCCAAGAGTCGAAGACGGTGAAACCCGAGAGATCCAAGAGGTAACACCTCGACACCGAAACTTAACACTTTAAGTTTTCCTGCCGTTCCGATCTTTCTGCGCCCCATCGGGCCTTGAACATAGAGGGGAAACAGAGAATGTCTGTTATAAGGACACCGTCGTGGACTCTTGGTTTATAGCCCTTCGGGTCTTAAGGCTTCGCCCGTTCCCGCGTTCCCAAGTCTTCTTCATCTTCGCTTTCGTGGAAGAGCTGGGCCTTGGTCTTATACCTTCGATATGCCTCGGTGTTGAGAAAGGTCTTCGAGCGGAGAGGGAATAGAAGAAAGCCCAAGGGGCATTCCGATACCTTTTTTCCCGGGGGGGAAAGGAAAATGGGAATGGGAAGGCCGAGCTCCTCTTTGAAAAGGCATTACTACCCTTTTTCCCGGGGGGGAAGGAAATGGTACCCCTTCAGAGGGAAGGAAATTTCCAATTTCCCACTTTTTCGAACTTTTCAGAGGGCATCAACCCCGTGTTTTTTGGATACCCCTCACTGTAATCAAAGAATGGCTATAGCCACATTCCCCCATTTCCTTGTTCCCGATTCTTGCCACCTCCATCATCCCTTATATCCCTCGGATCGAGTCCAAGGTACGTCTTCTCACTCGGATCGCAAGGGTACGTTTTTATATCCCTCGGGGATCGAGTCCCAGTGTACGTCTTATCCCTCGGTCGGCACTCTTCTTCGTGCCTTCCTCTCCCGGTATGCACTCCCGTGCCTTGCTCTTCCGTATTCTCTCTTCATGTGCATCTGCTCTCCCTTTCCCCGAAGGAAGAAGGAGGAGAAGGCACAGGGGGAAGAGATCTTCGAACGAAGGTATAAGAGGATGAGCCATGCACCGAAAGAGCCCTTGCCGAAGGATAGGGGATGAGAATGCACCGAAAGTGCTCTTATACCGCCGGGATCCGGAGGAGCCATGCACCGAAGATAGCTTCGACCGAAGGGAAGAAGGGAGAATGCAAGAAGAGTGCTCTTATACGAAGGGAGGAGACGTGCACGAAGAAAGTTCCCGTGCCGAAGGGAAGGACATGAAAACGGAAAGAAAGTGTTAAGTTTCGCCTTCGGCTCTTTGTCAAGGTCTTGTTGGCGTATATGCTTTAGCGCTTTAGCCGACATATGACTCGAGCTAATAGCTTAAATCTCAAGAGGCATTTTGCCCTTTTCTTATCTTATCCTCTTATGGGCATGTCTTACTAGTGTAATCAGTCCCTTGCTTTCCTTCCCCGCTGTCACTTCGCCGGAAAGAAGTTCCTTCTAATTAGATAAGGGATATGCTTTTGTAATTGCAATTGGATGCTTCCTCAACAGCAGCTGATTCTATAGCAAGGCTTATTCACCATCAAGCGCGGATAGGGTAAGAGCTGCTATTTACTCAACAGCGGCTAGTCTTGCTGCGGCAACTGCTTGAGCTCCTACTCTCACTGCGGTGACGAAGACAGCAAAGGGATATTGAAAATTGGGAGCACAAGAGCTCTGAGTCATCCAACAAGGCTTACTGGAAAAGCCTAATTATTTAGGGCGTAGCAGGAAGATTCGCTAGAACCCGAGAGCTAGCAAGAGAATAAAAAGACTTCCATGTTGGTACGCGACTGACGTACGCTTTCTTCTTGTGACGTACGCTTTCTTCTTGTCCAACCAATTGAAAGTTTATTCCAACTCGAATGAATTAAGTAAAAGTAATGGAGGGGACATGCATTGACTAAGACTAAGAAATTAGAAACATCTTTCTCTCTTTCCGATGTCTACTCAGCGAAAGACTAGCTCTTATCTTTAACTAGAAGCAATAGCGCCTAAGATGGAGCAAGAAAGATTACTCTATCCTGTGCACCCCTAAGGAATGATGGGACCCTTCAGTGATCGGTTTAGCGGCTAAAAATAAAAAGCGTAAAAACATCTCATCTCCCTTTGGTCAGCAGATGAAGGAGCCGATCCCGCGGGGTATGCATTTTCGGATTTTGCTGCAGCTTCAGACTTGCTAATGTAATGGATTAGAATTCCTCTAATTGAGCCACTAAAACCCCTAGTCCTTTTCATAGGATTTGGTATAATCCGGCACAGGAGATCTCAAAGCTACAACTAACCTCACGAAGATCAGGAAAAGATTCTAATTCCAGGTTTCTAGGCGCTCTACTTTCTATAAAATTTCTTGGGCTCGATCCAACATCAGGATGACCCGACAGGCCGAGCACGTCAACAACTTAATCACGACTTTGTGACCGGGGAAAGAAGAGCTAGACTTCGGCAAAGGTCCCAATATCTATTGAATATGAATTTCTTGGCCTTTACCAGTCTGTGTGCGAGATGCCCGGCAAACAAATATAATAAATAAGTCGGTCGGTTCAGCATCTCAAGTGGTTGCTTCTTTCCGATGTCCATGTGCGGTTGGATCGGTCGAGACACTTGAATCTTAACTAGCTCCGTTTGCGTTGGATCAGCCTACTTCATGCACGAGCGGAAGACCTCCCCTGCCTACCTAATAGGAACTAAAGGTAGAGCGAAACCAGTCTACCTACCCGCTTGAAGATCCGGCAAGAACGGAGTGAACAAAATAGCTTGACTGCCTCGGAGATTGGAGTTATGATCTTTACACCTTCATTTGTGGGATCAGATCAGATCAGATGATGGGTCCAGAAGAGGGGCAAGCACGACTCTCTAAGGCATGGTTCCAATGAACCAACATTAAATTTGGAAACATCAAACCGATACCCAAATCTGTCTCGAATCAATATCCGAAGCTGACCTCGTCAATACGTGTTACACAAACGACGCATCGAACGAAGAAGTAAGCGAATAGGGACCGGGTTCCTCGGGCAGCAAGCTGGCGAATCTAATAACTTTGATTCCTCATTCGATCACTTGCGCTAACCCTGATTCTCCTCTTTCCTTTCCCTGGTTCGTTAAACAGAGTAGGGGGCTAACGCTTTAGCTCGAAGAGGAAACGAGTTCTCGTTCTGATCTGCATCGGGGGTTGCTTCGGTCAGTTACAGGGGTGGTCAGTAGGTAGTTCCGATTCTAGCTCCTAGCTCTGGAGAAGCGAACTTCAATCACAAAGATTTCACTACACTACTTATTCTTATTACGTCAAACATTCCTCTTTCTACTTCTGACTCTCGCACGGATAGAGATGGAGGTCGGGATTCCCTTTCTCAAGGCAGCACCGCGGCAATTCAATGAGCGAGACTTGCACTCAATAGTAGAACAATGAAAGCAGTAGTGGCACTCCCCATACTTAGATGGTCCGGCTACGCCAGGTCCTCCCTTTTCTCTTGATTCTGCAGTTGGGATTGAATACCGGGAGAACTCTCTTGGGGGAGTAGCGGGCCTAGCCAGATGCTTCACGACTTTCCTTTAAAGTAGATTTTCTGTTCTGTTATCTCGGAAAAAGCAGATGATTCGCTTCCTGTCCCCTGTCCCCGCCCTTAGATATCTCAGTTATGTAATGACAACAACTGAAAGCATAGATGGGATGGCATCCCTCTTCTTTTGAGGAGGAACTTCACTTCAGAGCTTCGCTTTATGGAAGGAAGTCTTTCCGGATGATTACCGATTGATTTGAGAAAGCCGGCATCAGTCTGACGTGAGAGAAGTCAGCCACCAGCACAAGGGAAGTCCCTCGAAGCCGAAGAGAGATATCTTGTCTGTCCTCCTTCTTTCTTCCTTTCAGTCTCGCCAAGTCCATTTCCTCTATATATAATATATAGAATGAAAAGCTTGAGTGCCCGTCAAAAGAGGGACATTCTTTCTGCATTCCCAAGTTCTTCTCAAGCGATTAGATAGACCAGCGGGGCATCTTGGTTCTACACTTCCTTTCTTTAGACTAGAAAGATCAGATCTAAGAAGGAGATTATTCAACGGAAAGGACTAAATAAAGAGGCTAGGACGGAGCTATTCGTCGGAATAATGTACGCGAAGAAGCTAAGCGCTACTATACTCTTTTTTCAGGGCTAGCAGAGGAGGAGGGTGGGTGATTCGGCTACTGATCCGTGCGCTCTAACCGTAGGCACCAATGGCTGGATTGAATCCTCTTCTGATAAGGCAAGCGAAAGCCTCACTCGTCTTAGAGTGGGCTAACCTGCAAGAAGTGAGCGGACACTATGGGACGGGATGACTTAGCAGATAGAGACATCACTAGAAGTGCATCTGAAATTCTTTAGATAATCGACAAGCCGAGGAGGGTTATTTAGCCCATCCTGAAGATCAAGTTCTGAAATAGCCTTTTTTTTACTTTTTTTTACACCTTACCTTAAGTGATGACCCTTTGTGCTTGGTAGCCAAACCTATGTCTGGATGGAATTTTATTCTTCAAAAGGGAAGGGAGCTCTAATGGTGCAATTTGTGTCTAGTCCAATTGTGAAGTTAGAATAAGCGGATTTGGGGATTATTGGTCCCTGATTTAGATCTCCCTATGATAGGGATGGGAAATCAACTTCTTTTCTCACGAGAAATAGGTTCAGGCACGAGAAAGAGGTTCAGAATCCGAATCGAAGTTCAGGTTCGGCGCTTGCGGATTAGCGTTTGTTATCTGTTATCTGGAGGCATTACAAGAAAGCGAGCGGTGCAACTAGCTAGGCCGTTAGGCTTATTTAAATAAATATTCCAGCTAGGCTAGTCAGACTAAGCTAGTCAGAGAAGGAAGACAGGATAAGAACCGTAACCCTGTGTCATAGAGCTGCAAAGGCACTATCGGGGAGAGGCTTTGGAGAGAGATAGGGTGAAGCGGATCCTTTAATTGACTATGCTAGGTGGCATAAAGAGTCTCTTTCTCAGCTGATCTACGACCACTCTGCTGTTTGTTCTGTCTGTTGGTAGTGGTTTCTTTGAATTTCTTTGTAGGCAGAGGGCTTCCCCTTACAGAAGCTTTTTCGGGTCCCTTCCGGGGTA